ATGAATCACGAAATGCTATGGTTCTTACATATGATTTATTAATTTATTCAGAAGTAATTCGCCGAGATCGTGCACTTTTTTCCTATTTATCCTATAAAAAAAAGAATATAAATTATAAATAAAGTGCAGCCGGTTGGATCCAACCTATTCTTGAAATATACAACTCGCACACACTCCCTTTCCAAAAAAAATCAATACACCGAGCACTACACTTAGATTTATTGGATTTGTTGCTAAAATATCGGTATTAAACCCGAAACTCCCGGCGGATGGCCAATGGCCCAAGGAAAGGAAAGAATCGGTTACATTTTTCATATGTGCTCCTCTTATAGATAGGACTAACAAAGAACAGAGTTCTTTTTGTATCACTTCGCTCGCCCCCCCTTTTTTGAAGTTTCCGATAAGTATCTTATTGGGTTAGGTCTTAGGTCTCATGTCAATTGCGAAATATCTCCCTTGTTGAATTCCTAAAATAAAAGTAAACAACTTTTCCATAGTAGACGGGAAGGAAAAAAGCGGGCAAATCCACTAATTCCTCATCCTCAAATCAGGCCTTCCCGGGGTATGGTATTGTCTCAACAAATACATAATTTAGGAGTAAAGTGTTGATATAATTCGCAGAAGTCAACGGCAACGAGTTAATAGAAAAAATATGTAACGTACTTTTTGATTTGAATTCTAGGATTCAATTAAACAAAAGGATTCGCAAATAAAAGCGCTAATGCCACGACCAGCCCATAAATTGTCAAAGCTTCCATAAAAGCTAGACTCAGCAATAAAGTACCTCGTATTTTACCTTCTGCTTCCGGTTGTCTTGCAATACCTTCTACGGCTTGGCCCGCAGCAGTACCTTGACCAACTCCGGGCCCAATAGAAGCAAGCCCTACGGCCAATCCAGCAGCAATAACGGAAGCGGCAGAAATAAGTGGATTCATGATAAGTTCCTCATACTAAAAAAAAAATAGTTAATGATACAAGTAACCAATGAATTATTACTTATTTGATCATTCAAATCTATCGAGTCGAAGTAACTAAAAACTTCGAATGAAAATAATAAATTAGATAGGGATAACCCTTATATAACTAGTATATATCTAATATCACATATACATTAGTTTCTTTCATAACGTAAACCACCCATATTTTATATGGAATCGGATTCTAGAATCTTTCTTCGAAAGATATACAGGGTCTGGGCAGACTTATAGACATTACCATATATCTACCATGACCCTCCAATCCATCTTTTTTTTTCACAATTTCGTAAGTCTATCTTTCCCCCTACAACTCTAATCGTATATACATACGTATTTGTATCTATTATGTTCCCCAACCAAGAACCGAGTAGATTATCTTGAACCGTGCATTTCCGGAATTGGGATAATCTAAAAAAAAAGACTATTTCGAAAGCTAATCAATGATGACCTTCCATGGATTCCCCTATATAAGCCGCGGCTAAAGTTGCAAAAATAAGAGCTTGAATACCACTTGTAAATAATCCAAGAAACATAACAGGTATAGGAACTACTAAAGGTACTAAAGAAACAAGAACAACAACTACTAATTCATCAGCCAATATATTCCCGAAAAGTCGAAAACTAAGAGATAGGGGTTTTGTGAAATCTTCTAGGATGTTAATTGGTAAAAGTATTGGGGTTGGTTGAATGTATTTCCCGAAATAACCTAATCCTTTTTTGGTAAGACCCGCATAAAAATATGCCACTGACGTCGGTAAAGCTAAAGCAACAGTAGTGTTTATATCATTCGTGGGGGCGGCTAACTCCCCATGAGGTAACTGTATGACTTTCCAAGGTAAAAGGGCACCTGACCAGTTAGAAACAAAAATAAATAGGAACATAGTTCCAATAAAGGGAACCCAGGGACCATATTCTTCTCCAATCTGAGTCTTGCTCAAGTCTCGAATAAATTCAAGAACATATTCGAAGAAATTTTGACCGTCGGTCGGAATGGTTTGTGGATTTCGAACGGCTATGATGACTGAACCTAATAAGATAGCAATTACGACCCAAGAAGTGATAAGTACTTGGGCATGAATTTGTAAACCTCCTATTTGCCAATATAAATGTTGGCCTACTTCTACACCTGATATATCATATAATCCTTTGAGCGTTTTAATGGAACATGGTATAACATTCATATTGTCCTCGGATATAAATCAACTTAAAAAAAGGAATTATTTTGATTCAACCATCTCTTTCTCAACTCATCTCTACTTTAATCATTAATCATATATTTAGGATATCAAGAAATCACATAAAAAAAAGATAAATATCCCCATTTTTTTTTAATCCAAGAAAAGAATAGTAACCAATTCAATAAATCTATGAAGTTCCCGACTAATTAACTAATCTTATTATTCTTAATCATAACATAATCATAATCAACAACTTCTTATATAGCTAGAACGACCCTTACAAATTGCGGATACTAATTTATTAAGAATCAATCGAATTGAAGCTATAGCGTCATCGTTGGCTGGAATCGAAATATCTGCGAGATCTGGGTCACAATTTGTATCAATTAAACAAATTGTTGGAATCCCCAAAATGATACATTCCCGAAGGGCCGTATATTCTTCTTGCTGATCGACGATGATTACAATATCGGGCAACCCCGTCATATATTTGATCCCACCCAGATATGTTTGCAAAGTAGATAATTTTCTCTTCAACATTGCAGCATCTCTTTTGGGGAGACCATCGAGTTTCCCCATCTTTTGTTCTGCTCTTAAATCCCTAAACTTATGCAGTCTCGTTTCTGTAGTAGACCAATTCGTTGACATACCACCAAGCCATTTTTTATTAACATAATGACATCGAGCCCTTATTGCAGCTGATGCTACTGAATCCGCTGCTTTATTTTTGGTACCAACTATTAAGAAATTTTTTCCCCCACTTGCTGCATCAAAAACTAAATCACAGGCTTCTGATAAAAAACGAGCAGTTCTAGTAAGATTTGTAATATGAATACCTTTACGCTTTGCAGAGATGTAAGGGGCCATTCTAGGATTCCATTTCTTAGTACCATGACCAAAATGAACTCCTGCTTCCATCATCTCTTCTAAATTGATGTTCCAATATCTTCTTGTCATTTTTTCCCGCACTTTCTCTTTTTTTTTGAACAAATAAAAAATTGTTCCGACGGAACCTTCTGCCGGGATTGACCGTTGATACACAGCCCCAACCATTCATTTTTATTATTAATATTTCATTTTATTTATTACCAAATCAATAAATAGAAAGTCAAAAGAAAGAATGAATCTACCCTTACCTTAGGAATTATGAAATCGCGTAAATGATTTTTCTGGTGTCTCATGGAAATTGTTTTGGACGCAAGAAAAAAAAAATTCTCTATGATGTAACAAAATATCTCTCATTTCCAACTCGAATAGATTTTTATTTTTGATTTCCAAATGAATGTTCTTGTCTTGCCTTGAGTGGCACACTAATTTTTGGAATCCGGTACCGACAGGGATAATCCCCCCCAGAACAACATTCTCTTTCAGGCCCTTCAACCAATCAATACGGCCTCGTAGAGCAGCTTTTGCTAAAACTCTAGCAGTTTCTTGAAAACTTGCTTCGGATATGAAACTTTGAGTATTCAGGGATGCCTTCGTTATTCCCAATAAGATTGCCCTATAACAGATTGCTTCGTCCAAAGCACGCCCTGCTCGTTCCGCTCGCAACAATCCGATTAATTCTCCAGGTAAAAAAACATTAGACATTCCATCTTCTGAAACCAACACCTTTGATGTTACTTGACGTACAATAATCTCTATATGTCTATTATGAATCTGCACCCCCTGGGATCGATAAACCTTTTGAATCTTATTAACCAAAGAGATACGACTTTGGGCTATGGTTAGCTCAGCTCCAATCAGGAATCCCCAGGGGATTCCAAGAATTTTTGGTATATGTTCGTTCCAACTTTCAACTCTCCTTTCAAGGTTCATCGATATTGAATCAACCGAACGCACTTCTAAGATTTGTTCCACTTTTGGAAGACCCTGTGTTATGTCACCAGATCGCGATTTTTCATATATAAATGTAACTAATGTATCTCCTTCATAAAGGGTTTCCCCATAATGTCCATGAACCGTTGCTCCTGGAGTAGCCAAATAGGGCTTAGCTGATCTTATAACTAAAGAGTCAATATCAATAATTAAAATTTGACCTGATTTTTTTATGTATGATCCATCTTGAAATAGACATATATTTTCACAAAGAAATTGCCCAAGGCTCATTATTGCGGATGTCTCTTCCCAAAAATCTATTTCGATAAAGTACCAATATAAATAGAGTGGAGTCAAAATGATGTCATCACCCGTATAAATCCTTTTATTTTCAAATATTATATAGCAATGAAATACTTGAAGTACTTGGAAAGTCTGTTTCAAATTGTCAAGTTTCAAATATTTATTTAACAAGATCTGATTATGAGTTATTAAATGAAAAGATGAATAAAAATTCACTATTTTAGGTACAATAGTACCTAAGGGGCCAAACCAATCCCTTATTGGGTTTACGGGGTCCAACCATGTTGTCACATCGTTGTTATATTTCAAACCGTTGACGTTGAATGAACTAACTCGAGAACAATTGAATGATGACAAAATTATCAAAGACTTACATTCCTTATTTTGATTCAACAACGTACCGATAGTTCCTTGATGTTGGGTAAATGATTGAATCTTCGCCTTGGAAAAAAAAGGATTGATATTGGTACGATCTAATCGATTATCGGGAATTAATCCCGAACCCGCCGTATCATACCTTTTTCCGGTATACGAAGTCGTAGACTTGACTAACTCAATTCTTATGAAATCGCGAATCAGATCATTTGCCCTTACCTCAACAAAGGAAGCATGAACCTCTTCTATAGAACCATTTTTTTCTTGGTCCCAGTTCAATACTAAGCAAGCCCGAACCAATTGAATACTTGTGTGATAAATTCCTCGAATTGACTTTCCATTTCCATAA